GGTCGATTGGATCGAGTGAAAAATCCTATTGTTTTGGTTGTGGACTCAAGGATTCAGGTTCAAACATGTTCTTTGAAGAAATATATGAGTTCTATTATAATAGAAAAAAATATGTTTTTTTTATTCCATTTAAGTAAATCGAGAAAAGGAAAAACATAATAAGAAATGACACTCCTATCATAGGAATAGCCTTGTTGCTGCTTCAATAACAAGCATTTTCGTTTTCAAATCAAATAAATCATTTGATCTATGATTCATTGGAACAAGGAATGGCCTGGCTAGGTACTGGCCAGGCCGGGGGAATAAAAGAAAGAACTTTTCGGACGAAATCAAAGAGGTACTCTTTCTATTGGAGATATCTGTTTCGAATCATTATCTAAAGGGAATTGATGATTGATCAAATTCGTCTATATTTATAGAATAAAGAAAGATAAGGAAAAACTTTTATCAACCTTTACTTCACGCGTCACATATGAATTATCCTTTTAAAATTGGGAGAGATGGCTGAGTGGACTAAAGCGGCGGATTGCTAATCCGTTGTACGAATTATTTGTACCGAGGGTTCGAATCCCCCTCTCTCCGTTTCTTCTGATCACTTGATATTTCCCTTTCGAATTCGAAAAAATCTCTAACCCCCTTTCTCATAGTTAAATGTATGGAATGGAGAAAGAAAATCCTAAGAAAATTCAGAAATCGAGCAAGGAAAAACCCCTGATTTTTTTATTCATCACGTCCAGGATTACGTCCTGGATCATTAGATAGGAATCCGAAGATGAAGAGAGAAACAAAGAATATCACTACTGTGTAAACGAAGAGTTTGAGAGTAAGCATTACACAATCTCCAAGATCATTTTGGGGGAAATAGGGGAATAGATTCTCCATTTTTGTACCACATATTCCGTTTTGACACCAAGAAAAGAGGCGGTTTCTAGAAAACATAAGGAATTTGCAGGAATGAATTTGTAATAAGATTCTGATTCTTTCGTTAACAAAATGATCTCTCATACCTACAATTAGGTATTGTAGGGACCATACATAGGGTCTTCGACCCCCAGAAGGAATGAAGAAATGAGGCGATTCCGATTCATCTCGGTTATCCAAAAGAATTTCCATGTTTGAGTCGAGGGTTCATTATCTGATCTTATCAATTCTTAAGAATTGAATTTTTTTTTATCGAATAAATCATGAATGTTTCTAAGACAGTATTAAAGATCTCATCGAAAACTTACAGCAGCTTGCCAAACAAGGGCTAAGAGAAAAAAGAGCACAGGTATGACTGGCATAACATCTACGATTGGATTGAAAAAAGCATAAGCTTCGGGCAATTTGGCGAAGCAAAAGCTACTCGAATGAAGGGCAGAATTAAGACAGATCAAACTAAAGATATTAAGCATAACAAACATTTTGTTCTTGGAGAAAATTTCATTATTATTGGGTTATTGATATAAGGGGAAAATGAAGAAAGAAGGGAAAGTAGGCCGCAAAATCTTTCTTTTTCTTTGAACTCCCTCAATCAAAAATCCTTCAATTCTCAAATGAGAATAGAAGGAATCATACCTTACATACAATATCTTAATTGAATTATATGTAATGATCAATAAATTCATTTTGATTCTACATCTACATGTGTAGAATCATAGCAACAACCAATTCAATAGATATTGGGGCTGGAATTGACGAACAACCAATACCGATATTAGTGTTTATCGGTGTCGAATAGAAATAAAAATGGGGCGTGGCCAAGTGGTAAGGCAACGGGTTTTGGTCCCGTTACTCGGAGGTTCGAATCCTTCCGTCCCAGACCAATTCTATCATAATAAAGATTGTTCTTTTTAACAATCTTCTGTTTAAGGGTGTAATGTTGGATACAATGTGATCCAATCTTTCTTTGTGATTTCTAATGATTCTTCTATAGAATCATATCTTCCCTTTCGATTTTGTTTCTCACAAACAAACGGATCGAGTATCAATGACATGTGGATGGAAATAAATATCTTTTTTGATATAGGTAGGATGGGAACAAAGATCAAAGTGAAATTCAAAAAAAAAAAACTGGGTGGGCCATTCAGCGTATGTTCGCTCCCTCGCCCATATTCATATTGAAGGTTAGTTAGTCATTTGGATAAACTTTATGCCCCATATCTATGATATTTGGATTCTCACATGATGCATTCTGAGTCGAAATGCGAAATAAAAGAGAAGTCTCTACCTTCCCTAAAGTAAATATAAATAAAGATAGGGTAGACAAAATGACTAATTCTATGTGGATTCTGAATCCTAAAAAACGGGGGGGGTTCTTGGTATTAATTCCATCGCTGGAATTAAAGCTCCTGAGACTGGGGTGGGACAAAAAAATCAAACAAAATAGTAACAACGAATTGATATGAACCCATTTTGCTTTGTACTTATACAAGACAGGATAGCATCCCATAAGAAGATCCTTTTAAATTGGCTTTGGGTATGATTCATGATCCCCATGGAATTCGTGTCGATATGAGTTAATCCGCAAAGGAAAGGAAGGTATCAATTTCAAGACCCTTGTCATCCGGATCTTATTAACAAACAAGAAAATTCAATACGGAACAGATTATTTTCTTTGGACCTAATTTCTTTTATTTTGTATTTGATTTGGCTCCAATGAATAATTGGAAATCAATGTAGCGATCAATTGGGGGAGGGGGGAGATTCATACATTCACTTTACTTTATGGAAAGATTCCTGAATCTGAAGTAAGGAAAAATCTGTAGAAAATGAACCATGCCTATATGTATTGTTATTGTTCTATTTCAGTGATCAGTGACACCGGTGTTTCAGTTTTGGCGAAAAAGATCTGCGATCCCTTAAATACCCACGATTACCCCCGGTAACACTTGTTTGGTGTATCTGATGAATACGATAAAATCAGATGAAAGAATACCTGAAAGAATACCTGAAAGAATACCGACCTTAATCTTTTCTTTCATGAGCCCCTTCTATCCATCCCCAAGAAAATAAAACAATTGGATTTGTTTCTTGACCCATTTATCTGGTTTAAATTATTGATGATTCAATCGGAAAGGAAACATAGAGGTCTCTTATGATGATCAAATTCGCGTCTGATTTAATTAATCAGATATCTGCTAAACATTTTTAGATCCTCGTTGTACCGACTTGTTGATGGATTTAGAGATTCAATTCAGTCTTTACTGGAAAACTTATTTCCAGTAATGATGTCGAAGTAGGAAATTCTTGAAATTGTTTTTTATGATTCCTTATAAATTCTTTCTACTCGAAGAAGTGTGACATTGGTGAATCTATCCTATCGAGTCACTTGCGGTCTTTCCCGGTCATTGGAATAGCTTATTTGGTTAATGACTCATTCTGTTCCGGTATCGGTAATCTAATTAAAGACCCTTCTTTAGTTTTAGTTGTTTGAGAAAGAATTGGATCTTTCATGATTCATCATCCCTAACAATCTGTTGAAGATGTAAAGAAGTGTTAAGCAACGCATTTCTTCGTGTTTTTTATAAATGTGTTTCATTCTTCATAATAAAATATGGGGTTAAATTATATTCTTGCTGAGACTTCTCCAGATCCATATATGAAAATGAAAGTATGGAGGACTTCATATACTATATACCGATTGAGCCAATGACTATTCATGATTCCATATTGAATCAATTCCATACCGGTCCAAAATTAGAGGAATGTTATGGTAAAACTTCGTTTGAAACGATGTGGTAGAAAGCAACGTGCGACTTGAAGGACATTATTGGCTGTGGATTCTTGTACCCACCATTTTATATATCAAAGAAGATGCTCTCGGCTCGACATAGTTTGTTCTATTCCACTAGGACCCCAATTTTGGGGTTGTAATAAAATAATATAATTATAATATAGCACATGATGGAGCTCGAGCATAAAGAATTGGTTCATTTAGCAGAGAGAAGGATCTAGGGTTAATGCCAATCAATAAGTTGGAACAACTTCGTTAAGTATATCTTCGGTATAGAAATTGAAAGGATCAAGTTCGAACAAGTAAAAAAAAAAAAAAAGTAAAATGAATTTGTCGAAATAGTTTTACCAATTCCGATCAAAAGTGTATCACAGGGGAATCAATTGTTTCCATAGAACGAAATAACAAAAGGTATGTTGCTACCATTTTGAAACAATTAAGGATCACCGAAGTAATGTCTAAACCCAAGGATTCAAAGCAAAGATAAAATAAAGGATACCGGAACAAGGAAACACCGTTTTCAATTGTCTCAACAACTAGATCAGAATGGGGAAGAAAGAAAATCGACTCTAGGCGAGACAAACAAAAGAGGTTAGAGACGGCTCAATAAATGTCTAAGGATTTCCCTTCGAGCCCTTTGAGAATTACCCAACTTGAGTTATGAGTACGAATGATATTTCTTTTTTTTTTTTTTTAAGGAAGGAAGAACAAAAAAAAATGACTCAAATCATAGTCTAATTGATGATTTTGTGGATCTATTTGCCACTACAATACATAAATTCGAATCATTCTTTTTCGAGCCGTACGAGGAGAAAACCTCTTATACGTTTCTAGGGGGGGTTGTTCATTTATGTCTATCCCAATGAGTCATCTATCGAATCGTTGCAATTGATGTTCGATCCCGAAGAGAGGGAAGAGATCTTCGTAAAGTGGGTTTTTACGATCCGATAAAGAACCAAACTTATTCAAATGTTTCCGCTATTCTATATTTCCTTGAAAAAGGCGCTCAACCTACAGGAACTGTTCATGATATTTCAAAGAAGGCGGAGGTATTTAAGGAATTTCGAATTAATCAAATGAAATTAATGAAATAAAAAAAAAATAAAGGGGGGGGTGCCCAGTATCTAGCTTTGTCTAATTGTTTCTCCACCATTCCTTATTTTTTTTTTTCTCTATTCTCTATTCATTGTTGCTCTCACATGACCCCGTATCATAGAACTATAAAAAAAAATATCTTCTCTTGATATGAGACAGATAGAAAAAAGATTGAGTGAATAGATGAAATAACTGGGAAATTATGGGATTACCATCAATCAGATGGTTTTCGTTGGGACTCCACCAACAAACAAAAGGTCAATCTTGCTTATTATACCTCTATTGAATAAATATTGAATTGAATAAATATTGAATAAACCCGACATTTTTTTCCTACCGGAATTCCTTATTTATTTCCCCACTCATACTTCATCCCTTATCTATGTTGTAGTGTCACTCCAACACAAGTCCTTGTTTTATTTATTGAATTGGTTTTCTCAACATTCAATTCATATTGACAATGGTGTATCGAACAAATATAATTCGATCGTGGATAAATGGATCTATTTATCCACATTTCATAAGTTTGTTTCTTTATTTCACTCAAACGATGGGTTCGTCAATTTCGTTGTGACATCAAGAAGTATCTTAGTTAATATAATGAAAAAAAAAAAAATAGAGTATGGGTAGTCTATCCATTTTTACATCTATTTAGATTTTCTCTATAATTTATCCCAGAATCTGTTGTATTTTCATCTGATCTCTGTTCATTTTTATGTTCACAATTGATCATCAAATCTTTCTTTTTGATCTGTTGCTAGTTCAATGTTTTGACGAGGTCGGGCAATCGAATCTCTTTATTTATTTTTTATTCCGATCGTATCTACACACCCTATTTATATGGGTTGCTAACTCAACGGTAGAGTACTCGGCTTTTAAGTGCGGCTATGGTCTTTTACACATTTTGATGAAGCAACGGATTCGTCCATACCACTGGTAGAGTTTGTAAGACCACGACTGATCCTGAAAGGGAATGAAAGGAAAAAACAGCATGTCGTATCAATGGAGAACTCTTAGAATACTTCATCCTTAACGGATCGATACAAAATCTTGTTTTGATTCTTTTCTTGGAAAGGGGTCAAATCAATTCAAGTTGGGTCGAGTGAATAAATGGATAGAGCCCTATAGCTCCAATTATAGGGAAACCAAAAGCAACGAGCTTCTGTTTGTTCTTAATTCGAATGATTACCCGATCTAATTAGACGTTAAAAATATATTAGTGCCTGATGTGGGAAAGGGTTCTCTTGTGAGTGGATCATCAATTCCTTTTTTTTTCATGAATCCTAACTATTCTCTATTATGTTCTCTATTATGTAGTGGAGACGAATGTGTAGAAGAAACGGTATACTGATCAAAATTCATTATTCCAAAGTCAAAAGAGTGATCGGGTTGTAAAAATAAAGGATTTCTAACCATCTCTTGTAACTCTAACGAACATAAATAAATTGGATGGAAATAGGATCCGTTGATTGTCCTTTCTGGCTCCGGGGTATCTATTCTTTTCTTACTATATACCTTGTTCTGACCGTATCGTACTATGTATTATTTGATAACTCAAGAAATCCCCCATTTGGTTCAAGTGTAATTTCAAATGGAAATGGAGGAACTACAAGGATATTTAGAAATGGATGGATTTCGGCAACAATACTTCCTATATCCGTTTCTATTTCAGGAATATATCTACGCGCTTGCTCATGGTCATGCTTTAAGTGGATCGATTCTTTATGAACCGGTGGAAAATTTAGATCATGACAATAAATCCAGTTCACTAATTGTGAAACGTTTAATTACTCGAATGCATCAACAGAATCGTTTGATTATTTCGGTTAATGATTCTAATCAAAATCGATTCGTTGGGCACAACAATCATTTTGATTCTCAAATGATATCGGAGGGTTTTGCAGTCGTTGTGGAAATTCCATTCTCGCTGCGATTGGTATCTTCCCTAGAAGAAAAAGAAATAGCAAAATCTCATAATTTACGATCTATTCATTCAATATTTCCCTTTTTCGAGGACAAGTTATCACATTTAAATCATGTGTCAGATATACTAATACCCCACCCCATCCATCTGGAAATCTTGGTTCAAACCCTTCACTCTTGGATACAAGATACTCCTTCGTTGCATTTATTGCGATTCTCTCTCTACGAGTATTGGAATTCAAATAGTCTCATTACTCCAAAAAATTCCATTTCCCTTTTTTCAAAAGAGAATCAAAGATTCTTCTTGTTCCTCTCTAATTCTCATGTATATGAATGTGAATTCATATTCATTTTTCTCCGTAAACAACCCTTTCATTTACGATCAAAATCTTTTGGATCCTTTCTTGAACGAACACATTTCTATGCAAAAATAGAATATCTTGTAGTAGTGCTTTGTAACGATTTTCAGAAAACCCTATGGTTGTTCAAAGACCCTTTTATGCATTATGTCAGATATCAAGGAAAATCGATTCTGGCTTCAAGGGGGGCTCGTCTTCTGATAAAGAAATGGAAATCTCACCTTGTCAACTTTTGGCAATGTCATTTTGACTTGTGGTCTCAACCGGCCAGGATCCATATAAAGCAATTATATAATCATCCCTTCTATTTTCTAGGCTATCTTTCAAGTGTACGACTAAACTCTTCGGTGATAAGGAGTCAAATGCTAGAGAATTCGTTTCGAATAGATACTGCTATTAAGAAATTCG